AAGCCCCTTATCGGATTTGAACCGATGACTTACGCCTTACCATGGCGTTACTCTACCACTGAGTTAAAAGGGCCTTCTTTATTTAATTCCGGAATTATTCACTATGTGGATAAAATATCTATATGTACATATATTATAAACATAAGTATATATGCATTAAGTACGTGCAGTAGATACATAGTGTCTAGTGGCTCATTGTTGAATAATAAAATTAGGAAGTCTAGGAGAAAATGCAATGAATTGTTTCAAGACCGACTCGAATAGAAATAAATTCAATTGCAATAATTCAAAAAACAAAAAAAAAATACTACTACTAGATTTCTAATGTCGATTCTAATGAATAATTCGTCAATGACGAATAAAAAACAATTCTATGCAATTCTGAAAGGGGGAAAGATCCCTCGGCTAGAATCATTTGATTATTGACAATTTCAAAAAACGGATCATACTATGATCATAGTATGATGGCCGTTGGTCAAGCGGGCCCCCATCGTCTAGTGGTTTAGGACATCTCTCTTTCAAGGAGGCAGCGGGGATTCGAATTCCCCTGGGGGTAGGGTACTACGAAAGGAAATTGATCATGGATTACCAATAAGTCGAAAATTGATTCTTCCTGGGTCGATGCCCGAGCGGTTAATGGGGACGGACTGTAAATTCGTTGGCAATATGTCTACGCTGGTTCAAATCCAGCTCGGCCCAATAATTCGCCAATCCGCCATGAGATCATATAACTCCCTTTGTACTTCAGAAATACCCGATCCGGAGAGAAAAAAGAATCAAATTTTCTGCTAGATCCCGTATTTCCCTGGGATTGTAGTTCAATTGGTCAGAGCACCGCCCTGTCAAGGCGGAAGCTGCGGGTTCGAGCCCCGTCAGTCCCGACGGATCCAATAAATAGATAAAAAAATATCGCCCTTTTTCTGAAGGGGACCGGGGGAAGAATTTCATTGTCAAAGCAAAGGGGAAATCCTTATTTCTTTTTTCTTTCCTTTTGGTAGGAGAAAGACATATGCGGTTGGATTAGTACAATTATTGGTAGCATTATAGTCAGTATTCCAAGAAATGCTGGCTTTTTCGATTGCCCCCGATGCATGTAATGGAATCGAGTACTATACTTTACTTTTTTGAGGCGCGCATACACAAAAGGAATTCCTTTCTTGTCCAATACAAAATTGAATATAAGAAAATACTTTACAGAAAAAACAAAAAAAAAAACAATTTATTTTTCTGGCTACGGATTTATGGAACCTGACTTACTAGTTTGAAGTTGCAAAATAGATTTCATGCAAATTGCACACTGAGCTTTTGGTATAGGTGTCCTGGGGCTAATAATCTACGAAGAAAGTAGGGGGAAGGACAGATCAACCAAAGATCCTACTCCTCTTAGAAAGGCGAATGAATCATTTTTCCTATTTTTCATTTTGTTTTAAGGCCCCATCGACGAAAGAACAAATCGGAAAATAGTAAATTTTATGAATATTCATTTTATACGGTCTCATCTTTATCACACTTCTTTGTCTTCCAAGTAAAAAATAGTTTCGTTCTAAACTCCTTTCTTTTTCCATTTAGCTTTTATTGTTTGTTTGGGTTTGTAACTATGTGACCACTGGAAGTGGAAGAGCTATTTGATGAGACTTCATCAGATGATTGTACAAGAAGGAACTAGATAGATTAGAGAGAAAAAAAGAACAGATAATAAAAAATGATAAATAAATAAAGGAATTTTGGGTTAGGTCAGCAATCCAAGTTTGGGGCGGTATGGATAAAAGAACTTCCTATGTTATACTATTCAATTCTCGACGACGAATTTATTTGATAGTTCAGATATTGTTATTCATGATATTGATCTGATTCAAGATCATCGAGAGGTAATATTCATTCATTGAATTTACAGGCCAAAGATTTATCATCTCTATGGGATTAAATCCCGAGTTATTGCGAAGTAAAAAACCGATGAGATTATGGAAGTAAATATTCTTGCATTTATTGCTACTGCACTATTTATTCTAGTTCCTACCGCTTTTCTACTTATCATTTATGTAAAAACAGTCAGTCAAAACGATTAATTATTAACTAATTTGAATGAAACTTGACTTCTGAGTTCTTAGCCAAAATTGCCGAAATAAAATGAAAAAGATTCCAATTTCATGTCTTAAATGAAATGAGTGGACTAGAATCGGCAGTATTCTAATAGATATATAGTATGGTAGAAAGAAATAGATGAATCTTTCTACCATACTATTTATTAGTTAGATTCTTGTTACAAAGCTGCCCCCTGGAATAAAATAAAGATAGAGGCTGCATTTGATATGGATCTATCTATCAATCTACAATATTATCTTGATATATGCGAATATCAATTCCATATATGGGATTGACATAGCATCCAATTCCATTTATTTGCTATATCTATTTGTTCTGATCAATCTGAATTACTCCTATGTCTTATAGTTTGAATTACTATATTTTTTATTTCCAATATGAATCTCGGTATCTATTG